AGTAAAGAAGTAAAACGGACTTTTTACTGGGGATAGAGGGACTTGAACCCTCACGATTTCTAAAGTCGACGGATTTTCCTCTTACTATAAATTTCATTGTTGTCGCTATTGACATGTAGAATGGGACTCTCTCTTTATTCTCGTCCGATTAATCATTTTTTCTTATAGAAGAATTTGAGTTACCAACGCAACGTAGTCAACTCCATTCGTTAGAACAGCTTCCATTGAGTCTCTGCACCTATCCTTTTTTATTCTCTTTTTTAAACCCTTGTTTTTCAAAAAATAAAGATTTGGCTCAGGATTGCCCATTTTTAGTTCCAGGGTTTCTCTGAATTTGGAAGTTTTCACTTAGCAGGTTTCCATACTAAGGCTCAATCCAATCAAGTCCGTAGCGTCTACCAATTTCGCCATATCCCCCTTTTAGACAAGGATCCAGTTGTAATTTTACCCAACTTTTTCATTTATCTTGGAACCATTGAGTTCATTATATAATGATTCCTATATTAAAAAATTGTGTATGCCTATTTTCTTTTTTTGGCTATCCCCTCTCGTTCCACCTCTATTGTATGAATCATCTTTGTTTCAATCAGAAATGATTCTATCATTGATGTATCCACAATTCAATATAGAGAGGTATATACCACATATATATACGTCCCCCTTCCCTTTTATTTTTAGAGTGTGCTTTGGAATACTGGAAGGGTCGATATTCTTCCTTATTGTTTTTTTTGTCCTATCTTCATCCTTTTTCGAACGAAATCAGAGGAATGTCTGATTATAATTTTTATTGTTGTATCTTTATCCTTATTTTATACTTTTCTTAGGACTGATCCGCTATAATATGAATATAATTAACCTTATTTGTTATAACTATTCTCAAATCTAAAAAAAGAATTCCAATTTTTTGGTATTTTCAATATCTTATTATTATAAATTATTATAAAAAATTTCTTTTTTTTATATTTCGAATTTATTATAGTTTATTTATAGAATGGAATGTAAAAAATATATATTAAATATATATATTAAATTAAGATAAATAATGTAAATTCGAAATAGGCTAAATATAAAAATAACAGCAATGTAAATCATCAATAATTATTATGTATAATAATAAAATTGAAATTAGTCAGATATTTTATTTCTGTTACATTATTAGATCTGTTACATTATTAGAATAGAATTCTATTTAGTCATATTATTCTATTTATTTATTAAATATATTATTAATATTAATTTGCATATTAATTTTATATTTTTTTATTAGTTATATTATGTTATGGATAGAATTATGAACTAGAATATATAATATATAGTTTATATTAAATAGTTTATATTAAATATATATATATAGTTCATACGAACTTTACAGCTAATAGCGGGGATCTGGTAGTCTCTTGAATTCCTATGCATTATTTCTGTTATGTGAGCCCGCTTAGCTCAGAGGTTAGAGCATCGCATTTGTAATGCGATGGTCATCGGTTCGAGTCCGATAGCCGGCTTTTTTCTCTATCGATTTTTCCATAATTGAGAATCTCTCCTCTCCATTTCTACAAACGTTGAGTCACTAATCTATTATGTCGTGGTAATTCTAAAAAAAAAGTTGATTAGATCCAATTAGATTTATATTTTATATATATAATAAATCATAAAACAGAGCCTTAATCTTCTTTCTATATATACAACAAAAAACCTGGATATTAACACAATACATTTCATTCTATATAGATTTCGCTTTGCTTTGTTTATTCTTTAGTTCAGTCTTAATTTTGATTTCTTCTGTAAAATGAATGAAATTTCAATAAAATAAAAAGAAAGGAGTCTTTACTTTATGTCTCGTTACCGAGGACCTCGTTTCAAAAAAATACGCCGTCTGGGGGCTTTACCGGGATTAACTAGTAAAAGACCTAGATCCGGAAGTGATCTTAAAAACCCATTGCGTTCCGGGAAAAGATCACAATATCGTATTCGTTTAGAAGAAAAACAGAAATTGCGTTTTCATTATGGTCTGACAGAGCGACAATTACTTAGATATGTGCATATCGCTGGAAAAGCCAAAGGGTCAACAGGCCAGGTTTTACTACAACTACTTGAGATGCGGTTGGATAATATCCTTTTTCGGTTGGGTATGGCTTCGACCATTCCCGGAGCCAGGCAATTAGTTAACCATAGACATATTTTAGTTAATGGTCATATAGTGGATATACCAAGTTATCGTTGCAAACCCCGAGATATTATTACTACGAAGGATAAACAAAGATCAAAAGCTCTGATTCAAAATTATATTGCTTCATCTCCTCAGGAAGGAGTGCCAAACCATTTGACTATTGACTCATTCCAATATAAAGGCTTAGTAAATCAAATAATAGATAATAAATGGATCGGTTTAAAAATAAATGAATTGTTAGTCGTAGAATATTATTCTCGTCAGACTTGAACCTAACGAACATAACAAGAAAAGGGGTTTGGACAATTCTGTCCCTTTTTCGACGAAGGAAAT